ATGGCCAAGTGGTAAGGCGGGGGACTGCAAATCCTTTATCCCCAGTTCAAATCCGGGTGTCGCCTGATCAACAAAAGATTTTTTATTTCTTTCCTATCTTGTGCCGATCTAATTCGACGAATTCTTGCTCCGCAAGAAGCAGAGGCAAAGGACTAAGTGGGCGTGTCAATACTCGATTTTGATAACCCATGGCGTAGGTTTTCTAAAAGACTGTCATTTTTTTTTCTCCAAATTTAGGCGTAGCCCAAATCGGTATCAATAGGGATGAAGCAACTCTCATTTATTAATTTAATGATTGACTCTCACCATTTATTTGATTCAATTGAAAAATCAAATAAATGGTGAGAGTCAATTCCGGGATTCAGAAATAAGGTCGGAAATCTCGGTATCCAAAGGTTCCTAAGGGACACTCTGTTTTTGCTACTAGAATTGAAGAAGAGATTATACGAAAGACTATAATAACAAGATCTCTTATATTAAAAGAGTAAAGGTTAAAGTAAAAAAAAAGAATGTATTAATTAATAGTGGTGGTGGGTTCTCCTGATTCTTTCACAGAAAGAAGGACAGTAAGCTTAGATCAAATAGGAAATAGAGGTATCTGATAGATAGTTATCTATCGTGATGGTATATTTTTATGCTTTTTGCTTAGTAAGGAAAGGCATTAATATCAAAACAAACAATAGGTCTTACTATTCTTACATGCTCCATATAGAAGCATTCCTTTTATATTTCCAAGGAAAAGGCGTGTGTATCATCGTATTTGTACTAAATGCTTCCTGATTTTACCAGAAACCCTAAAATAGAGAAACTTGTTACGAGTGTATTCATTGAATTGGTTCATCAATAAATAGTCTTACCTATTTTGACTCTGCGCCATTGATTCCGCTATGATTATTAATCAATAATAGAATAATTCCTTCATAGAAATAGAGGACATAATTCACATGGATATAGTAAGTCTTGCTTGGGCTGCTTTAATGGTAGTCTTTACATTTTCCCTTTCACTTGTAGTATGGGGAAGGAGTGGACTCTAGGGCTGGGCACTACTAATTGCTCAATCGAATCGTATCAATTCTTTATTGATCATTTTGCGAAGCCCTAAAAAAAGAAAAATGTCTTCCAAATTGTACTGGAATACAGTAATGAATGATTACCATGCATGATAGGCGATTTTTTCCAACCGAATTTTTCCTAAATATTCTATTTTAGTGAATCAGCTCTTATCATAATTATGGATATTACAATAAGAAAAACTAATACTATTTTTTTTCTTTATTTATTTCCCTTTTTCTTTTACCTTTCTAAAAGAAAGTCGTTCTGCTATTACGACAATACATATTTTCTTTCTATCGGAAACGAAGCGATTAGTAATTGGCCAAAGAGATCCGACACATAATAAAATTAGATCTTTCTTCTGTTGAGCGATCCACATATCATACATTTAACATTTGTTTTAGACTACTAGAAAAGTTTTTATGCTTTTTTTGATTCATCTCATGTTTAAGCATGAAAAATGGACAGGGTCTGCTCTACTCCTTTTACAAATCCGAAGAAGTTACTGTATAACTTAACTCCGTGGATCATCCGTTAATTGTTCAATCAATGACTTCTTGAGATGGGAAATCAAACTAAAAGAAATAGAGTGCTATCTGTATGTACATCTAATATATGTACATACATATTGTAATTTGATCTATATATAATAATAATAAAAACAATACTATAGCTGGTGTGGTAGAAAGAACTATATATATAGTTCTTTCTACCACACCAGCTTAGATACTTACTACGATACTTCTGATTCCAGCCTAATCATTTCATTTAAGATTTAGAGTTTGAATCCCTTTCTTTCATTTCTTGAATCATCGATAAGAACTAATAATAATTCAAGTTTCATTCAAATTAATCATTTTGGCTGACTGTTTTTACATAGATGATAAGTAAAAAAGCAGTAGGAACTAGAATGAACAGTGCAGTAGCAATAAGTGCGAGAATATTTACTTCCATAATCCAATCTTCTTTTGTTTCGCAATAACTCGGGATCTAATCCCATAGAGATGATAAATTTGACTCCTGCAAATTCAACGGGATTAATTGCATCCCGATGATACTGAATCAGATCAATATTATGAATAACAATTTCTGATCTATCAAATCAATTCATCGTCGAAAATTCAATAATATAGTAGTAGTATAACATAGAAAGGAAAGATCTTTTATCATACTAAATCAAAAATATCATTTTTGATTTGATCAGAAATACACATCAATCATTAGATTTTCATACCCTTTTTCCACTTTTTCTTTTCTATAACATAACCTATTAGCTATCTTCTTTATACAACTTCCCTACTTAATACATACATATACATAGAATTATGTACATAAAATTATGAGGTATCATATGACTGGTATTGTCTGGGTCATACACAGATACAAACAGTATAAGTGAGATGGAAAAATAAAGGATTTAGTATAAAAAATCAAATATTTGAACAAA